ACATATGTATCCTTATCATACTGAAACGACTGCCGTTATTGCTATCAAACCAATACCTATTCATACAAGCTAAATCTTCTAATCGATAATTGGGCCACAGAACTAACTTTAATTTAATAAGTTTCTTTTTATATCCTTTACTTTTATCCAAAACCGGACTGTTTACCTTATTTTCATTCCCCAATCCTGAATTTTTATGCATATCCTTTCTATTCCTAGAATTGAAACAAATTAGAATTCTAAATTCTCTTCGAAGTCTAGGTGATAGAAGATTTTCAGGAACAAACAAATCATAATTATTTTTATATCTATTTCCAGTCATCTTTTTATATTTTGTAATGACTTCATCAGAATTCTTATCAACACGGGTTTTTTCTCGGTAGTTTTGATTGATTTTGTGTTTACTTTGCTGAACCAATGAAATACCAATGGTTTGATACATAAGAAATTGCTCATTATTTTTTATAGATAGACGAATTGGTTCAATAATCAAAATCCCTCCTTTGATCAATTCGGTAAGAGTTAAAATTTTCTGAATCATCAGAATATCAAGACTCATTTCTCCCCTTTGAATAGATGATATAGTTATTTCTCGTGGATTTATCAGTCTAAGCAGGAGACAATATACTTTGATATTATTGATTTTTTTTTTAGTTAAAATAGAATCCCATCGTAATTGAAAATGAAAATGCCTTTTTAGTAAGAAATCAAACTCCGCTTTTGTATTGTTCTTGTATTGCTTTTTATTTTTATGTTTTTTCATGTCCGATCCCGTATAATCTTCTTCAACATCTTTTTCTTGGTTTGAAAGAGCCGATTCAAGGTTTGCTTGGTCCGCAAATTCTTTTTGCCCTTTATTTTGTTTTTTTAATTCAAGAGATTTTTTTTCATTGGAGGATAGTGATATAAAAGGATCTCTTTTTTTATTTCCGACGATACTTTTGTTTTCAATATCAGTATTGTTTTCATTTATATTAGAATCTAAAAGAAGTAATTTTATTGGTATAACCCACGGTTTCGTTTTATATAAATTATAAAAGATCAAAAATTCGGGGAAGAACCAACGTTCAAGATTTGATATGGGACGATTTAGTATTTCTTCATTCATTCCCATCCAATCCAAAAAAGTTTTTTTGTTGGATAGATTGATTTCTTGATGAATCGCGAGATAAAACGTATTTTTCTTTTTTATTTTATCAATTGTTTGATAATTAGTAAGTTTAGTCTTAGTAGATTTTTTATTACTGTTTGGGTCAATATCCATATTGATCCAAGCTTTGATATCGATTCTCTTTCTAAGACAAAAACGGATAATTCTCCAATCAAAATATTTTCTATCGAGATTTTTCTCCATATTTTTAATATCATCTTGTACTAGATCATTATTGATAGGAATACCTTCTATCATATAAAAAGATTGTCGTTTAGTTGTGTTGAAATTCGAAAAAACCTCTTGATTATTTTTTACGTGTAAGGACGATTTATAAATTGAAGAGTACTTCGTATCTTCAGAATTAATAGATTTATATGCTAATAGATCATATCTATATTGTTTTTTATAATTTTCTTTTTTTTTCAGTAGTGAAGCCATTTCAAAATAATTTTGTTTTTCGTAGTGCATAAATTTCGTTTTTTTAGATGGGTTGCATAAATCCTTATTTTGATTCATACAGTATTGATTGAATCTATTTCGCCATTTTTGGGGTACTAATCTAGACCATCTAATCTGAGATATATCATATTGATAATGATTCCTTAACCAATTTGTCCATTGATTTATTTTTATTCCAGAATTATGACGATTCTTATGTTTTAATTGAGAATGAAAAAGTTCTTGTGTTCCAACAAAATAACCCTTTATTTCATTTTTAATAAAAGGGGCTGCTCCATTATATTGAAAGACAGATTTTAACTTATCAAAATCGAAATTAATAAATTTGGTTTGTGAGAGTTTGTAAAATACATAAGCTTGTGAAAAGTAGGATAAGTCACAAAAAGTATTTGAGTTCTTATTACTAATATTCGTATTATAAAGTGCCCTTTTTATATTTGAAATAAAGTGAATTAAACTTTGATTTGGTTTATCAATTTTTTCTTGATTTGTTTCATTATTGGTAATGTATTTATTCAAAATTTGTTTTATTGATTCAACAAATGGCTGTGTATTGATCCTAGGAATATTCATGATCCACAGAAAGATATCTATGTATATCCTTTCAATGAAAATTTTTATAAAATAATGTGATTTGCGTATTAGTCGAGCATTTTTTCTTTTTAATATCGGCCCAATCTTTTTTTTTGATTCCAACCTTTTATCATCATCATTTATTTTGTTAGAATTAATATTTCGATCCGGGATTATAAATACGTTCCTTTTTTCATTTGTAATTTTTTCTATTTGATTTATGATTGTGTTTGTTCTATCAGTTAGATCCTGCATTTTTTTTTCTGTCAATGAATAATTTGTCCAATTTTGGGGTATAGTTTCACTGGACAATTC